TATGTCCCATAATAGGTCCCATTCTTCTACCCTTTCCTGGGAGTCGATGACTATTCATAGCTATTACCTTGACACCAAAGAAGAGTTCGACCCAATGCTTTATTTCTGTCCTAGTTGATCCTGATTCGACATTAGAAGTATATTGATTGTTCCCCAATAACCGAATACTTTTTTCTGTAAATACTGCATATTTGATTCCATCCATAAATCCATTTTCTTCCCTATGAGTTCCAGTATCGATAAGAATTCTAGTTCTTACTGTTCATATGTTATGGTATGAATATACCATACCAATTCGTTATGTATGGATGATGAGATTCCATTGATACAGAGCCAATTCCAATAGACTTATTGAACGTTCCCATTGGCGTGCATCCAGCAGGAATTGAACCTACGAATTTGCCAATTATGAGTTGGGCGCTTTAACCATTCAGCCATGGATGCTTAACAGGGCTCATCGTACATCGTGAATAACCAAATTCCAATTGAAATGAAATCTTTAGGAGGAATCAATGAAAATCTTTAGGAGGAATCAATGAAACGACATCAATTCAAATCCTGGATCTTCGAATTGAGAGAGATATTGAGAGAGATCAAAAATTCTCACTATTTCTTAGATTCATGGATCAAATTCGATTCAGTGGGATCTTTCACTCACATTTTTTTCCACCAAGAACGTTTTATGAAACTCTTTGACCCCCGAATTTGGAGTATCCTACTTTCACGTGATTCACAGGGTTCAACAAGCAATCGATATTTCATGATCAAAGGTGTAGTACTGCTTGTAGTAGCGGTCCTTATATCTCGTATTAACAATCAAAAGATGGTCGAAAGAAAAAATCTCTATTTGATGGGGCTTCTTCCTATACCTATGAATTCCATTGGACCCAGAAATGAGACATTGGAAGAATCTTTTTGGTCTTCCAATATCAATAGGTTGATTGTTTCGCTCCTGTATCTTCCAAAAGGGAAAAAGATTTCTGAGAGTTGTTTCATGGATCCGCAAGAGAGTACTTGGGTTCTCCCAATAAATAAAAAGTGTATCATGCCTGAATCGAACCGGGGTTCGCGGTGGTGGAGGAACCGGATCGGAAAAAAGAGGGATTCTAGTTGTAAGATAGCTAATGAAACCGTAGCTGGAATTGAGATCTCATTCAAAGAGAAAGATAGCAAATATCTGGGGTTTCTTTTTTTATCCTATACGGATGATCCGATCCGCAAGGACCATGATTGGGAATTGTTTGATCGTCTTTCTCCGAGGAAGAAGCGAAACATAATCAACTTTAATTCGGGACAGCTATTCGAAATCTTAGGGAAAGACTTGATTTGTTATCTCATGTCTGCTTTTCGTGAAAAACGACCAATTGAAGGGGAGGGTTTCTTCAAACAACAAGGAGCTGAGGCAACTATTCAATCAAATGATATTGAGCATGTTTCCCATCTCTTCTCGAGAAACAAGTGGGGTATTTCTTTGCAAAATTGTGCTCAATTTCATATGTGGCAATTCCGACAAGATCTCTTCGTTAGTTGGGGGAAGAATCAGCACGAATCGGATTTTTTGAGGAACGTATCGAGAGAGAATTGGATTTGGTTAGACAATGTGTGGTTGGTAAACAAGGATCGGTTTTTTAGCAGGGTACGGAATGTATTGTCAAATATTCAATATGATTCCACAAGATCTATTTTCGTTCAAGTAACGGATTCTAGCCAATCGAAAGGATCTTCTGATCAATTCAGAGATCTTTTCGATTCCATTAGAAATGAGGATTCAGAATATCACACATTGATCGATCAAACAGAGATTCAGCAACTAAAAGAAAGATCGATTCTTTGGGATCCTTCCTTTCTTCAAACGGAACGAACAGAGATAGAATCAGATCGATTCCCGAAATGCCTTTTTGGATCTTCCTCAATGTCCCGGCTATTCACGAAACGTGAGAAGCAGATGAATAATCATCTGCTTCCGAAAGAAATCGAAGAATTTCTTGGGAATCCTACAAGATCAATTCGTTCTTTTTTCTCTGACAGATGGTCAGAACTTCATCTGGGTTCGAATCCTACCGAGAGGTCCACTAGAGATCAGAAATTTTGGAAGAAAAAACAAGATGTTTCTTTTGTCCCTTTCAGGCGATCGGAAAATAAAGAAATGGTTGATATATTCAAGATAATTACGTATTTACAAAATACCGTCTCAATTCATCCTATTTCATCAGATCCGGGATGTGATATGGTTCCGAAGGATGAACCAGATATGGACAGTTCCAATAAGATTTCATTCTTGAACAAAAATCCATTTTTGGATTTATTTCATCTATTCCATGACCGGAACAAAGGGGGATACACGTTACACCACGATTTTGAATCAGAAGAGAGATTTCAAGAAATGGCAGATCTATTCACTCTATCAATAACCGAGCCGGATCTGGTGTATCATAGGGGATTTGCTTTTTCTTCGGTCCGGATCCACTGCGGGAATGATTTGGAAGATCCAAAACGAAAA